AATTTAAATCTAATAAATTTTTTTAAGCTTGGAAGGCTCATAGTTTATATAACTTAAGATTCAAAGTCTGAGAGAGCTCTTATAAGGCTTTGAAGGCCTTTAGTTTATATAACTTAAGACTTAATAAGAGAATTATACACACGGTAGGTAATAACAGGCCAATTAAATTAGCAGTTAATAAATTGGAGTTAGTCTCTTTAATTTTATTAAGCGAGTTTGAAGATGAAGCCGATAGGACTAGCGTCGTTAATATAATACGAGCATAAAAAAAAAGACTTAAATAAGCACTAGCTAGTAAAGGAATAAGTAAAAAGCTCTCTGGAGTAGCCGCTAATTGTTGAACTGCCAATAGTTTACCAAGAAAACCTGTAAAAGGTGGTAGACCACCTAAAGACAAAATAGAAACTGCGATAATAAAGGATAAATAAGATTTATTTATATTGGAGACGTGGTTTAATGTTGTTATCTGGGTGTGGTTTAACAGAAATGTCAATGATATAAGCACGAAGGCATAGATGATAAAATATGTTAGTCATAATCAAGAGCTTATAGTTAGTGTTGCTAGTATCCAGGCCAAGTGAGCGATAGAAGAGTATGCAATAATTTTACGCAAAGAGGTCTGGGTTAGACCTCCTAAAGCTCCAACTGCACTAGAGATAATAATGTACAGAATAATAAATATATAAATATAATCTGTTTTTAATAAAAAAAAAGTTAGGATTATAGGATTTATTTTTTGTATTGTTATAAGTGTGGCAAAGAGAGGCCAAGATAACCCATCTACTATGGCAGGCATTCATTGATGTGAGGGGGCTACCCCACTTTTTAAAAGTAGCATTACTACGATTAAAAGAGATAGGTCGTGCGAAGATCTAGTAGCGGAGGCTAAAATAATAAAAATTGACGCTAATCTTTGAATTAAGAAATATTTTAGGGCTGACTCTACAGAGTATTTATTTTTTTTATTCACCACTAAAGGGATAAAAGCTAATAGGTTAATCTCCAAACCCACTCATGCAATAAACCAGGAGTTGGTTGAAGTTGTGATAACTACAGAAGTAAGTAAAGTAGTATAAAATAGAACTGTAGAGGGGTGTAATAACAATTAAAAGAGGAAACCCATTAAAGGGGTATGAACCCTTCAGCTTTGTTAGCTTATCTTTTATAAGCAGAGGTTATTAACATGTTTGCCGTATCAAGGCACTCCCTTAAATAAGGTACCCTACTTTTTTTGCTTTTCTGAATAGAAAATATATAAAGTAAATTATACGTGGTAATAAAGTAAATTTTGTAAGATTAGGGCTTGGAAGGTTAAACCATTAAGTTGCAAACTTAATAAAGCGTAAGCCTAAGCTATTTACTTTAGTGTAAAGAGCACGTAAATTTTTGGTGTTTAAAGTGTAAGAGTAAACCGGTATGGTGTAATTAACACAATAAGTTGTAAACTTAGATATGCTAATGCTTCGGTTTTAAAATTTATATATAATTTAGTTTTTAAAATTTATATGTAATTTGGTTTTTAAAAAATTTTGATTTTTTATACGTCCCCGTATAACTTAGGGGTTAACCTATTCTAGTAGTAATATTTTATGTTTTAGCCTGCACTAACACCTATTAATAGGTGTTAGTGCTTAGTACTAATAAAAAAAAATTATGGATGTATTTGGCGTAGGTTTATGGTTTTTCTTAGTAGGTTGGACATGCGAGTTTGTATTTGGCGTAGCCTAGAAAATTATTAGGTTTATTATTTTGGAGGTTAAATTGGTGCCAGCATCTGCGGTTATACTTAGTCCTAAAAATTAGGTTAGAAGGATTATTTTTCAAAGTGTTAGTTTTTTTGGTGAAATAATGCTAGTTTGTTTATTGTTAATAAGATTAGGTCCAGCTAGAACCAGGATTAGAGACCCTGCTACTGTCTGTTAAATCTAATTATTATATATATAAGTTACATGGTCTGGCGGCTTAATTGTTTTAGAGGAGTTTGCTTTTAATCGATAAGGCTCGTTGTCTTTTGTTTATTTTATTTATGTACACCGTCATTTAGTTAATTTTAACAGAAAAATTAAGGTATTTAGTTAGATAGGTTAGATCAAGGTGCAGATTAATTAAAAAGTAGTTAACTACAATATAGAGTAATATATGGGCGTAAGAATGTGGATACTAATAAGTGGATTTAAGAGTAATTAGTTATGTTTGATTTTATTTATTAAGTGTACAAATTGCCCGTCAATCTCTAAGAGATAAGTCGAAACAAAGTAGAGGTACTGGAAGGTACTTCTAAAGGCGGTTAAAATTTTTACTTACAATAAGAAACACCTAAGGGCGCTTTTATATTGGTAAATATTTATAGAGATAAAGAAAGTTTAATTATTGTACCTTTTGTATCAGGGGAGTTTAAAAGATAATATAATTGTTAATCGAGTAATATGGAACTTTTTATTAAAGTATTAGTTGAATTTAATATTATAATTTTTTATGAGGTGACAAATGTACGGTGTATTTGGTATCTATTTACTCTTTAATGAAAAGGTTAAGTTTTTCATTATCTATATAATTGTTATTATATAAAGAAAACAATGCTTTAAATTAGCTAAGTTGTTAAATTGTTTTAAATAATCTTTAAAGTTTTAGATTTAATAGATTTTTAGGGTTAACTTTAGTAGTAATGATTTAGTTTAATAATGAATTTATTGAATATAAAGTGAAAATATAAATTTACTCGGAGTAAATTAGAAAGTTTAACAAAAACATTTTTTTTTTGTTAATAAAGTATGGCCTGCCCAGTGAGTATTAAACGGCTGCGGTATTTTGACTGTGCTAAGGTAGCATAATCATTTGCTTCTTAATTGGTAGCTGGAATGAACGGTTGAGCTGGTTTAATAAGTGTGTATATTTAAATAGAAAGTTAAAGTCAAGGTAATAATTCTTTGATATTTTAGGGGACGATAAGACCCTAAAAGCTTAATAAATATTATAATGGTTTTGTTTTTCAAGTTAGTTTGTTTTACTGGGGCGGTACTAGTATTTTAACTATTAGATAGATTAAGATCCTTAAAATAAAGATGGAGCGTAAAAGTTACTTTAGGGATAACAGTGCAATATTTTTGGAGAGATCTTATCAATAAATATGCTTGCAACCTCGATGTTGAATTAAAATTTCTACGTGAAGCAGAAGGTATAGTAGAGGGTTTGTTCAACCTTTAAATTTTTACATGATTTGAGTTCAAATCGGTTTAAGCCAGATTGGATTTTATCTCTAAATATTCTTTAAATCTTTTTAGTACGAAAGGGTTGATTGGTTTTTGTTAGCATCACTTTGGCGGATAAACGCACAAAGTTTAGGACTTTGGAACGGGATCACCAAGTGGTATTGGAGATAATTATTATATTAGTAAGTTATTTAATTTTATTAGTTATAGTTTTAATCAGAGTAGCTTTTATTACATTAATAGAGCAAAAGATTTTAGCAGGAGCCCAAATTCGGGTTGGCCCAAATTACACTGGGTTATGAGGATTACTTCAACCATTTGCAGATGCAGTTAAATTACTAAGGAAAGAAGGAATAAGTACTCGGTTTGCCAGATTAAAGATTTATTATTTATCACCAGTGATTAGATTAATATTAAGGTTATTGATGTGAGTGAGTTATATATTCGAAAAAGGGGGTGTTGACTTAATATATAGCGTTCTATTTTTTATGTGTTTAAGTGGATTAATAGTTTACCCTATTTTAACTAGAGGTTGGTCATCTAATTGTAAATATTCGATATTAGGGAGGTTACGAGCTGTGGCACAAATAGTTTCTTACGAGGTAAGGATAGCTATAGTTTTATTAAGATTGGTTTGGTTAAGTTGGTCATTTAGATTTTATGATTTAGTAGAAAGTCAGTACTTAGTGTGAAATATTTTTTTGTATTTGCCTTTAGGGTATGTTTGGTTTGTTTCCAGGTTAGCTGAAACAAACCGAACACCTTATGATTTTGCGGAGGGCGAGTCTGAGTTGGTTTCAGGATTTAATACAGAATACGGGTCTGGTGGATTTACTTTAATTTTTATGAGAGAATATAGAAGAATTTTGTTTATAGGATTTTTATTTAGTGTGTTATTTTTAAGTAGAATAGTTAGTATAATAGTTATATTAAAAAGTATAGCGGTGGTTTTTGGTTTTGTATGAGTACGTGCTACTTTACCCCGATATCGATATGATAAATTAATAGGGTTAGCTTGAAAGAGATTTTTACCTATTACGTTGTTGATATTTAGGTACCATTTAAGAATAAGTGAAAGAAGATTACTCTATTAAATTTAACGGAGGATATCGATCTATTAGATTATTAGGGTAAAAAGTAGAAAAATTTAACGGAGGATATCGATCTATTAGATTATTAGGGTAAAAAGTAGAAAAATTTAACGGAGGATATCGATCTATTAGATTATTAGGGTAAAAAGTAGAAAAATTTAACGGAGGATATCGATTAAATAATCATTGAGCTAGGGCTCCTATAATGTTTTCAAAACAAATGTTTGTAACTTAATGATTAAGAAATAATAAGGTCCCATAATTTTGATATTAATGGGGCTGATATAAAATAACTGAAATATAATATAGTTAAGATTTGCCCTGTAAAAATATAGGGCTCTTCTACAGGTCGTGCGCCGATTCAAGTTAATAAAATTACTGTAACAATAAAGGCTCAAAATAGTAAGATGTTGGCCGGGTAAAAATAAGTTCTTTTTATTTTAGCCAGAAAGGTGAATGGCAAGGTATATAGAATTAAAACAGAGAGAAGTAAGGCGATTACACCGCCTAATTTGTTAGGAATAGAGCGCAAAATTGCGTAAGCAAATAAAAAATACCATTCTGGCTGAATATGGTTTGGGGTAACAGCGGGATCTGCTGGGTTAAAGTTTTCATGGTCTGATAGTAGTAAAGGTCAATAAAAGTTTAGAAATAAAAATCCTAAAGTAGTTAGGGCCACTCCGAATAAATCTTTAAACGATAAGAATGAGTTAAATCTAACTTTTCTAGTTATTGAAGACAGGCCTAGTGGGTTATTAGAGCCAGTTTGGTGTAAAAAAGTAATGTGGATAATGACTAAAGCTAAAGTAATAAAAGGTAAAAAAAAGTGAAAAGTAAAAAATCGTATAATAGTGGGAGTATCTACTGAATTACCGCCCCAGATAAATTGAACAATATTAGGGCCCAGATAAGGTACTTCTGAAAATAAGTTTGTAATTACCGAGGCCCCTCAAAATGATATTTGATTCGCCGGTAATACATAACCTATAAAAGCTGTAGCTATAATAATTAAAAGTATAGTTGTTCCAGCCGACCAGACATGTATTAATATGAATGAGCTATAATATAATCCCCGTCCTACGTGGATATACAAACAAGCAAAAAATAAAGAGGCCCCGTTGGCGTGAATTCTTCGGATAAGTCAGCCTTTATCTGTTGTTTCCATGATCTGGGTCACCAGAGTGAAAGAAGTTTCTAAATTTGCTGAGTATGTTGAAGCTAAAAATAAGCCTGAGACAATCTGGATAATTAAACATAAAGATAATAAGGATCCAAAATTCCATAAAGTTGAGATATTAGTAGGGGCAGGCAGACTAATAAAAGTTTTTGTAAAAATTTTTATTAGTGTATTTATATTAGTAATAGATTTTGTCATTATGGTTTTAGGGCCCGTAAAGCCCCTTTAGGTGATATAGAAATTTTAGCTACAACAATTAAAGCAACTAAAAGATAAATAATTAGAAATATAGTCAAGGAGCTGATATTTGGCGCGTACAGTTTATATGAAACTATAGGCCCAAGATCTATGTCTGATAAAGTCATCTGAGATTTAGTGTCGTTTTTTTGTTCACTGAGAAGTAAATAAGCTGCTATCATTAAAATAGGGAGAAAGTATAAGGAGGATGCAAATACGGAATAAGATAAAACAATAAAATCATTAGAAGCTAATGACGAGACATAGACAAAAATAACTATCATAGCTCTAATAAGAATTATGAAAAGAATAAAAGATAATCAGGAAGTTAATAGAAAAATATAGATTGATAAAGTTACAAGGATTGTTTGTGATACAATTAATAGAGCTAGTATTAAAGGAGTTTTAGAAAATATAAAAAGTACAGATAATCTAGTAGATAAGGTAAATAAAGTCATTAAACCAAAAATTAGTTTATTTAAAATAGTAGTTTTGGGTACTACAGAAAAGGATTCTTTTTTTTGAGTCTTTGGATAGATCTATTTTAGTTTACAAGACTAAGGTTTTTTATAAACTACAAAGACAGAATGATATTTTATACTGAGGGAAGAGTAGGATTAGGGTTAGTTGTAGGAAGTCTAAGGTTTATTTTAAATTATGGCCACTTACTGAGAAGTCTACTAAGGTTAGAATTTTTGTCTTTGATAATTTACTGGTGGCTCAGTGTGAGAAGTGTTTATACCGGAAAGGATTTTTTTTTTGCTCTTTTTTATTTAGTTATGGTAGCCTGTGAAGGGGTATTAGGGCTCTCTTTACTTATTAGTAGAGTCTATAGTCACGGGGTTGATTATATAAAAAGGTACAGAACATTAAGATGTTAAGTATACTTATAGGGGTTTTTAGTGTGGTAGTGTTAATAAGTGTGTGGGGTGAAAGATTAGTTTGGGTTATACTAATAAGAGGCTTAATAGTAATAAGTAGAAGAGATAGCTTAGTTTGAAAAGCAGGGCAGGCCGGGGAATTAGACTATATCGGTTGGAGGCTCAGATTATTAAGATTTTGGGTAGTTTTTTTAGCTATCTTAGGTAGAAAAACAATTAAAAAAGTGAGAAGTTTGCGAGGCGTATTTATTAGATTAGCTATGAGTTTATTAGGTATATTTTTAGTTAGATTTTATGTATCAGATTTTATATTTTTTTATTTGGGGTTTGAAGGATGTTTAATTCCTATTTTTTTTATGATTTTAGGTTGAGGATACCAGCCTGAGCGGGCTCAGGCTGGTATCTACATATTATTTTATACTTTATTTGGGTCTTTACCTCTTTTTTTTTTAATTATAAGTTTATACACAAAAACAAGTGGCTATATATACACATCTAACCAGGTTAATGAAGTTTATTTTTTTATTTTTTTGGTGGGGGCATTTTTAGTTAAGTTTCCAATATATTCTACACATTTATGATTATTAAAGGCTCATGTAGAAGCCCCTGTAGCAGGCTCTATAATTCTAGCAGGGGTGATATTGAAACTAGGGGGATATGGCTTAATTCGGTTTTTACCTGTTTGTCCGGTCAAACCTTTATTATTGGTAGAGATAATTATTTGTTTGAGATTATGAGGAGGCTTATTACTTAGGTTAAGTTGTTTACGCCAAATAGATATAAAGTTACTGATTGCCAGGTCATCGGTTGTTCATATAGGCTTATGTATTGTAGGATTATTAGCTTTAAGAGATTGGGGGTTTAAAGGAGCTATAGTAGTGATGATTGGGCATGGTCTTTGTTCTTCAGGTCTTTTTTATTTAGCTAATGTAGTGTATGAGCGTAGCCATAGGCGAAGAATGGCAGTTAGAAAAGGTTTTCTTACTTTAATACCTAGTATATGTTTATGGTGGTTTATTTTGCTAGGTGTTAATATAGCTTCACCCCCAAGATTAAATTTATTAGGGGAGATTATACTTATTAGAATACTAGTAAGCTGGAGAAAATGCACGGTTGGGGTAGTTATAGCTATATCTTTCTTTAGAGCAGGGTATAGCCTCTATTTATTTTCGTTAAGACAACATGGAGTTTATTTAAATAGAAAAAGTGGTTTTCACAGCGGTGGTATGCTAGAGTATTTAGTTTGTGCAGGTCATTGGGTACCCTTAAACGTTGTTATTTTATGTGTGGTTTGACTGGTGTGCTAAGATAGTTTATTAAAATGTTACATTGTGGTTGTGAAGATGTATTGTACTTTTAGCAGTGATAATTGGTTTTAAGATTTTTAGTGTTATAAGATCTGGTCTTATTACTATGAGCATAATTATATTTTTTAGCGGGGTGTTAAGAGTGGCTTATGACTACAGCTTGATTATTGAATGAGAGGTATTAAGATATAGTTCTTCTTTAGTTAGCATAAGTTTAGTATTTGATTGGATAAGGCTAGTATTTTTGGGCAGTGTTTGTTTAATTTCTGGCTCTATTATAAAATACTCAGAATACTATATAGAAGGAGAAGCAAATTTTATCCGGTTTAGTTTTATTCTTATTATGTTTGTAATTTCTATATGGTTGTTAATTATTAGGCCTAATATAATTAGTTTATTATTAGGCTGGGATGGATTAGGTTTAACTTCATACGCGTTGGTTATTTATTACCAAAATGAGCTGTCTTGTAATGCAGGTATACTGACTGTATTAAGAAACCGTATCGGAGATGTAGCTATTTTAGTAAGAATTGCTCTAATGTTTAGAGAAGGTAGATGAGATTTTTATAATGTATTTTATAAAATAGACGAAGGGATAGTATTTTTAGTGATTTTAGCTGGGTTTACAAAAAGAGCTCAAATACCTTTTTCTGCCTGGCTGCCCGCAGCTATAGCTGCTCCTACACCGGTTAGGGCTCTTGTTCACTCATCTACACTTGTAACTGCTGGAGTTTATTTGTTAATTCGGTTTGATAGAATTATCCAAAAAAGAGAGTTAAGCATTTTACTTTTAAGAGTGTCGGTTTTAACTATGTTTATAGCTGGGTTAGGAGCAGTTTTCGAAAGAGATATAAAAAAAGTGGTAGCATTGTCTACTCTTAGTCAATTAGGCTTAATAATTATAATTTTAAGTATAGGCATAAAAGAGCTAGCTTTTTTTCATTTAATTACGCATGCTATGTTTAAATCTAGTTTATTTATGTGTGTAGGATTTATAATTCATAGTTCTGGTAGAGCCCAGGATAGCCGCCAAATAAGCAGATTTGGATTAAGCAGTCCAATGCTAGGTGTTATATTAGGTACGACAAATTTAGCTCTATGTGGATTTCCCTTTTTAGCTGGATTTTATTCTAAAGATGCTATACTAGAATATACACATATAATAAATATAAATTTAGGTTTTATTAGTTTAGTTATAATAGGAACCGGTTTAACAGTAGCTTATAGATTCCGAGTTTTGTATCTAAGGGTATCTAAGGTTAGAGTAACAAGAATAGTTAGTGGTTTAAGAGATTTTAGGTTTAATGTTGTAAAATCAGTAATAATTTTATTTTTAGCTAGTTTATTTATAGGATTTTTTATATACTGGGTTGTAACGCCGGTCGCAGTACCTAGTTTCCTAAGTAATCCTCAGAAGTATAGTATCGCGCTAGTAAGTCTAGTGGGGGGGGTAAGAGTATACAGAGTCCTACAAATAAAAGGATTAGAGAATATTAGAGGATTTAAAGTAACTGAGATAGCTATAAGTAGAATATGGTTTTTACTACAGTTAAGCACTAAAATTCCTGTAATTAGCTCGATAATAATAGGACTAAATGGTGCTAAGCTAGTAGATATAGGCTGATTTGAGTATTATGGGGGTCAAGGAGGTCGGTCTCTAATGTTAAAAATAAGAGGGGCACTCCAGGAAGGACAAGGGAGGTCTATAGTAAAAAGATTTATAATTACTGTTTTTGTAAGATTAGCTTTTTTACTATTAATAATTTAAATTTAGATAGCTAAAGTAGAGCGTTGCATTGAAGATGCAAAGGTGAGTTTTCTCTGAATAAAACAGGGCTTTAGCCGTAATTTGGGCCGAAGCCAAATGTAGGAGTTACTTCAGTTTTTAAACAAAAAGTTTGCTTAGTCTTGAAAGGACTATATGTTATGAACACCTTAAAAACGACTAGGGACTTCCAATTAAATCAGTAACAATGATTAGCCTCTTATTTGGCTTTAGTCAATGTTAGGTGTAGCAGTGTGCTATTTAAAGATTAGAAGTCTTTTTTACACCTAAGGGTAGACTTTAGTCCTGTTTAAGTGCAAGTTAACCGTTCTTAGAAACTACAACCCTAGTGGACTCAGGCAAGGGCTCCCTGATTTCATTCATGAATAAGACCTAAAATTAAAACTAAAGCTAGGATACTAGCTGTTAGGGTAATTATGAAGGGGTCTGAGTAAGGAGTTAAGAACCCTAACGGCAATAGAAGGGTAATCTCAACATCAAAAATTAAAAATAAAATAGTCACTATAAAAAATCGTAAAGAAAAAGGGGCCCGCGCTTTTTTTTTTGAGTCAAACCCACATTCAAATGATGTAAGTTTTTCTCGATCAAGTATTGATTTTTTCCCCGCGGTTAAAGCTAACACTGCTAGTGCAGTAGAGATAAGTAATGAAAGTACCAAAGTGAATAAGATAATAGGCATAATTATGAGCCTCACCAATAAATGGAGATATACAAGAATAACCAAACTACATCGACAAAATGCCAATATCAAATAGCGGCCTCTAAACCTATGTGATGAATTTTTGAAAAATGGGCTTTATGTAAGCGTATTAAACAGATTGCTAAAAAGGTAGTGCCAATAATTACATGAAGACCATGAAAACCAGTAGCAACAAAGAAAGTTGATCCGTAGATAGAGTCAGCTATTGTAAAGGGTGCTTCGATGTACTCTATTGCCTGCAAGGCAGAAAAATATAAACCTAAAAAAACTGTTAAGATTATACCGTTAATAGCTGTTGTGTGTAGATTTTCGGTAACAGCATGGTGTGCTCATGTAACAGTGACGCCTGAAGCTAAAAGGATGGCTGTGTTTAGAAGGGGAATTTGAAACGGGTTGAAAGGATTAATAGAAGTAGGGGGCCAAATATCGCCTAGCTCTATTGTGGGATTGAGACTACTGTGAAAAAAAGCCCAAAAAAATGAAAAGAAAAAAAGCACTTCCGAAACAATGAATAGAAGCATACCTACTCGTAGGCCAGTAGTGACTTTTAAAGTATGTAACCCTTGAAGAGTACCCTCTCGAGAGACATCTCGCCACCATAGTACTCTCACTAATACGAGAGCTAATATTGCGGTTAAAAGTAAATAAGGCGTAAAATGATGGAATCATTTTACTAATCCTGTAGTTAGTAATATGGCTCCTAGAGAGGCAATAATTGGTCAAGGTCTTTTTTCAACTAAATGGTAAGGATGGTTTGAGGTTGTCATTAGCTAGTAAATTCGGCGGCGTATAGAGTTACTAAAACACTAAATACATAGGCTTGAATAAAGGCAACAGCTAGTTCAAGTAACAGGAGTATTTGTTTAGCTGAGAAAATAACTGGGGTTAATAAAATAGACGAGAGGTCTGCTGAGTTTAATAAAACAATAAGAAGATGACCAGCTACTATGTTAGCGGTTAGTCGGACAGCTAAAGTTAAAGGTCGGATTATATTTCTCACTGTTTCAACTAAAACTATAAAAGGTATTAAAAATACAGGGGTTCTTTGCGGAATTAAGTGAATCAGTAAATTAGATGTGTTATTTAGCCAGCCGTATAATATTAATGTTATTCAGATAGGTAAGGCTAAGGTAACTGTAAAAACTAGTTGTCTTGAGCCGGTAAAGATGTATGGGGCTAGCCCTAATAAATTATTATATGTAATAAATGTAAATAATGTTACGGGGAAGACTAAAAAATAAGAGGATTTTTTAATAAGAGGTTTAAATTCTTTGAAGATATAATTACTTAAAAGAGAGGCTAGAAGTTTAGGTCGACTAGGGTAGTTTCATATTAAAACTGGTGAAAGTAGAATAAATATAAATATAGAGGTCCAGTTAGAGAACAAAAAATTAGGGGTTGAGGGGTCAAAAATAGAAAATAAATTAGTTATCATAATCAACTAGAATTAAAATAGTTTTTTTGAGATTTAGCTTTAGTTGAGTTTTTACTTCTGATAAAATAGATAGTAGACTTTGTCAAAAGTAGAAGTGTAATAATTAAAATAAACAGAGGTAATCATATAATAGGGGCTATCTGAGGCACCAAAGGGCACTTGTAGTGATTTTAATTTGACAGTTTAATGTTATTACTTAACTAGCCCTTTCGCTAAGAGAATAGTCTATAGTAAGTTTAAAAGACTTACACCTCATTCGGCCACTTAGCGAGTTAAAAGAGATAATTCAGGTTAAGAAATTTTTTATCGGTAAAGCCTCAACTTTAATAGGTATAAATCTATGATTAGAGCCACAAATTTCTCTACATTGCCCGTAAAAAATACCTGGTCGCTTAATTGAAAATATTATTTGATTTAATCGACCAGGTACGGCGTCTGCTTTTAAACCTAAAGCCGGCATGGCTCACGAATGAATAACGTCAGCTCCGGTAGTAACTAACCGGATTTGTGAATTAACTGGTAAAGCTACTCTGTTATCTGTTTCTAGTAGTCGGCTTTGATATAGAGTTAAATCTGAGGTTGGGGTTATATAAGAATCAAATTCTACTTTAGAAAAATCTGAATATTCATATGATCAATACCATTGATGTCCGATTGCCTTGACTGTAATACTTGGCGCAAAAGGGTCGTCAAGAATGTAAAGAGTTTGAAGAGAGGGTAGGGCAATAAGAACAAGAATAACTACTGGACAAGCAGTTCAAATAATTTCTACAATTTGGTGCTGTATTAAGAAACGGTCTGTAAGATTATATGATGAGATAAAAATTATATTTAAGGCCACTATAATTGTGATTAAGGTCAAAATAGCCATAGTAAAGTCATGAAATATAGTAAGTTGCTCTATGGACGGAGAAGCACTATCCTGGAAAGATAATATATGTCAAGTCGGCAATATTAGAGGGCTTAGCCTTGTGTAGTCTTTAAAGCTACTGCATAAAATCTGCCACTCTAATATGAGGTTAGAATAGGAGTGTCGTTATAACTATGGTCGGCTGGAGGGTAAGGATGATGCCACTCTAAAGCAGATGATAGGCTTAAAGAAAATAAAGCAGGTCGTTTGGAAATAAAGGCCTCTATAATTATAATGATAAATACTACTATAGCTAAAACAGAGATGTAAGAACCTAAAGAAGAGACGATATTTCAAGCAGTAAAGAAATCAGGGTAATCAGAATATCGTCGTGGTATACCGGTCAGCCCTAGAAAATGTTGAGGGAAAAAGGTTAAGTTTACTCCTACAAATATAATATAAAAGTGAGTTTTTGCTAAAATTGGGTTAGCAGTCACACCTGTAAATAACGGAAATCAGTAGGCAAAACCAGCAAAAATACCAAAAACAGCCCCTATAGATAATACATAGTGAAAATGTGCTACCACATAGTAAGTATCATGTAAGACAATATCGATTGATGAGTTAGCTAGTATTACTCCAGTTAGACCTCCAATAGAGAAAAGAAAAATAAACCCTAATCTTCAAATTAGAGGGGGTGTAAAGTTAATTTTTCCTCCTTGAAGAGTACCTAGTCACCTAAATACTTTAATTCCAGTGGGAACTGCAATAATTATTGTAGCAGACGTAAAGTAAGCTCGGGTGTCCACATCTATGCCAACTGTAAATATGTGATGGGCCCATACGATAAAGCCTAAAAATCCAATAGCTAGTATAGCATAAATTATGCCTAGGGACCCGAATGTCTCTTTTTTACCAGACTCTTGTCTTACGATATGGGAAATTATACCAAATGCTGGTAAAATTAGAATATAAACTTCCGGGTGACCGAAAAATCAAAATAGATGTTGGTATAGGATCGGGTCACCACCCCCCCTAGGGTCAAAAAAAGAAGTATTTAAGTTTCGATCAGTAAGCAACATAGTGATTGCCCCAGCCAGCACAGGTAAGGATAAAAGTAGTAAAATAGTAGTAATAAGAATGGATCAAACAAATAAAGGTATTTGATCCATTCTTATACCTGGCCTACGTATATTAACAATAGTAGAAATAAAATTTACAGCTCCTAAAATAGAGGACGCTCCGGCTAAGTGAAGAGAAAAAATAGCTAGATCAACAGCTCCTCCTCTATGAGCTATTACTCTAGCTAAAGGGGGATATACAGTTCAACCTGTTCCCACTCCTCTTTCAACAAGACCACTGGCGATAAGAAGAGTAAGAGAAGGCGGTAAAAGTCAAAATCTTATATTGTTTATACGTGGAAAAGCTATATCAGGGCTTCCTAGTATTAATGGGACTAACCAGTTACCAAATCCGCCAATTATGATAGGCATTACTATAAAGAAAATTATAACAAAAGCATGGGCTGTTACTATAACGTTATATAATTGGTCATCTCCAATTAAATTACCAGGAGCTCTTAACTCAGACCGAATAATTACGCTTATAGATGTTCCGACTATTCTAGCCCAAGCTCCTAAAATAAAATATAAAGTACCAATATCTTTATGATTAGTAGAAAATAGTCACTGATTGAT